TAATTCCATTCTTCATTCTTTTCTTTAATTAAGAATAAAGAAAATCTCCCCAAGTAGGATTCGAACCTACGACCAGTCAGTTAACAGCCAACCGCTCTACCACTGAGCTACTGAGGAACAACGGGAGATTCGACCTCATAGAGTTTCACTCCCGTTCTCAACCCATGAACAATATGAGTCCGACGTCACTCCCGGAACTTCTTCGTAGTGGCTCCGTTCCATGCCTCATTTCATAGATAGGGAACCCCGAAGTGGCTCTATTTCATTATATTCCATCTATATCCCAATTCCATTCATTTAATATCCCTTTGTTTGGTGTCATTGACATAAGAGATGTCATTTATAGTCTATATGTTTCTATATATGGAAAGTGAAGAAATTATCATATCAAATATCATATAATGATCAATAAATTGCAATAAATTGCAATATCAAATATCATATAATGATCAATAAATATCAAAGATCATATAATGATCAATAAATATCAAAGATCATATAATGATCAATAAATATCAAAGATCATATAATGATCAATAAATTGCAATAAATTGCAATATCAAATATCATATAATGATCAATAAATATCAAAGATCATATAATGATCAATAAATATCAAATATCATATAATGATCAATAAATATCAATAAATTGCAATATCAAATAAAAAAAAGGGAGGTTTGTGATGATTTTAAACTCTTTTCTACTAGGTAATCTATTATCCTTATGCATGAAGATAATAAATTCGGTCGTTGTGGTCGGACTCTATTATGGATTTCTTACCACATTCTCCATAGGGCCCTCTTATCTCTTCCTTCTCCGAGCTCGGGTTATGGAAGAAGGAACCGAGAAGGAGGTATCAGCAACAACCGGTTTTATTACGTTTCTTTTCGATTATAAATACAAATGAAATAAATACGAAATAGAAAGTCTAAAATTTTTTAAATAAAAAAATAAATAAAGATATTGATACATAAGAAAAATACAAGAATAAATAAGACGAAATTCGTCCACCTCCCATATATTTGATACCTTCCCCTATAAAGAAACTTCCAACCCCAACTCCATTTGTAATTCCATCAATTAAATGTCTATTAAAAAACTCAATTAGTTCGGCTAATCCTCTGACACCCATGGTCAAGACCTTAGTATAAAAAATATCTATATAACCACGATTATATGACCAATCATATATCCAATTTTTAATTGGGTCCAAGATAATTCTTTTAGGACCCTTTTTAAAAAATGAATTGATTAAATCCAAATTTTGGAAAGACGAATAAACAGACCCGTAAAAAAAATATGCCATTAATAGTCCGAAAAGGGCTATACTTACTGAAAAAATTGCATTTGTAAAAAATTCATACCAATCTACAGAATAATTTGAATTTTGATGCAAAAGGTTTGTTGATGGAGTTAACCATTTGGATAATATATCCAAATCTACTACTCTTTGATCAAAAGGAATTCCTATTGATCCAATAAACAAAGTAAATAATCCCAATATAAGTAGAGGGAATAGCATAGTATTGTCCGATTCATGAGGATACATATAAGTATCTTTTTTTCCAAAGTAAGTACTAAAACAGCGTATTCTATTTATTACATTATCATATATTTTATATGTATCCTTTGAAGATGAAGAAAGAGAGACCTTATTATTGATTATTGCGAAAAATGAATTTCTATTTACTGATTTAGGCGCTTCGTCTTTTCCCCATAGAGATATTGAAAAGAACGAGCCATTTTTAGTACTACTGTAATTTTTAAAATTAACACGCAAATGTCCATCAAAAGTAAGTAAATACATCCGAAACATATAAAATCCAGTTAATCCTGCTGTGAAACAAGCTATTATTGCGAAAATTGGTGAATACAACCAACTATCATTAAGAATTTCATCTTTGGACCAAAAACAAGCAAGAGGCGGAATACCACAAAGAGAAAGTGTACCTAATAAAAAAGTAATTCTTGTAATTGGAACATATTTTGTTAAACCGCCCATAAGAACCATATTTTGACTTTTATCTGGTGAATAACCAACAATAGGTTCCATTGAATGAATAATAGATCCGGACCCTAAAAACAATAAAGCTTTAGAATAGGCATGAGTGATTAAATGGAATAAAGCAGCTCGATAAGAACCCATACCTAGAGCTAACATAATATAACCCAATTGAGACATTGTAGAATAGGCTAAATTTTTTTTAATGTCTCCTTGAGCAAGAGCCAAAGTAGCTCCTAATAATACTGTTATTACGCCTATTAAAGATATTAGATTCATTATGTAAGGTATTACTATGAAAAGAGGAAGAAGCCGAGCTACAAGAAAAATCCCCGCTGCTACCATGGTAGCAGCGTGTATAAGAGCCGAAATAGGAGTAGGTCCCTCCATGGCATCAGGTAACCATACATGAAGGGGAAATTGTGCGGATTTCGCGATTGCGCCGACGAATAAGAAAGATGCACACAGAGTAGCAAATAAAGAATTTACCTCATTATTATGGATCAAGTTTTTTACTATTTCGAACAAATCCCGAAATTCAAAACTGCCTGTTATCCAATAAAAACCTAAGATTCCTAATAATAAACCAAAATCCCCTACACGATTAGTTACAAAAGCTTTTTGGCAAGCACTTGCTGCAATTGGTCGTGTAAACCAAAAACCTATTAATAAATACGAACACATTCCCACTAGTTCCCAAAAAATATAAATTTGTATCAGATTGGAACTAGTAACTAATCCCAACATGGAAGTATTAGAAAAACTCATATAAGCAAAAAATCTCAAATATCCTTGATCGTGAGACATATAGTTGTCACTATAAATAAGAACCATAATTCCCACAGTAGTAATTAGTATTGACATAATCGAAGTAAGTGGATCGATCAAGTATCCAAACTCTAATGAAAAATCATTATTGATGGTCCAAGACCATAGATATTGATAAATAAAACTTCCATTTATTTGCTGAAGAGACAGATTAGCCGAAAACACCATAGTTATACTTAGCAGTAAAATACTAATAAAAGCACACATACGACGAAGATTTTTTGTTGCTGTGGGAATAATCAGAAGTCCAAATACTATTGATATAGTAACTGTAAGTGGAAGAAAGGGTATTATCCATGCATATTGATATGTATGTTCCATAAAAAACAAATTTAATTTTTTTTTTTTCTTGTTTCCGATTCACCAATTATTACCTCTTTCAAGAGGAACAATAATAAAAGAAATAAACATTCTACTACTATTACTATTATATTTACTATTATATTCTGGTGAGTTATAACCATATAATATAGTAAGGAAAAAGAGTTATACCAAAAACAGTGTTTAATTCGAATGTGGGTCATAGTATCCATTACTAATTCGAATCAATAAAAGGGTACCTTAGTTATTCTAATTAATTGAATTTGAGTAATTATCTAATGAGAGCTAATTGATTGGATTTTAATAAGGAAAACTTATGTTTCTTGGAAGTACTATGATACTCCTTACTTCATATAGAACTGAACTAAAAAATGGACTAAGGTTATCTTTCTCCGGTAATGGAATGTCTTGTTTAAGAGATTAACGACTAATTCTAATTAAATTAGAATTCAAATTCTAGGGATCGCACGCTGAACTTAATCATTAATCAATTTCAATTTTTGAAATTGAATTAATAAAAAAAAGAAATAAAAAAAATTATTTGGATTTTAAAAATAAGACTCTCTTCCTTTTTTTTATATCCCTATATATGCGATATATAATGGGCACATATATTTATTTGTATTTTTAGATTTTGTATGTTATGTTATTAAATTGATTATCCACAAGATAATTATGGATAATAACTAAAAAGAATGGTCTATTTTGATTTGAACAATACATGTCTTTCACATACAACGATAAAAATGAGTACTCCTTTTTGAATGGCGGTTCCAAAAAAACGTATTTCTCTGTCAAAGAAACGTATTCGTAAAAATATTTGGAAGAAGAAGGGATATTTAACTGCAGTAAAAGCTCTTTCTTTAGCTAAATCTGTTTCCACCGGGCGCTCTAAAAGTTTTTTTTTGCCGTAAATAAATAATAAAAGAAAATCTTGAAATGATCTGAGTCGACATACCATAAAGAACTGAAACTTTTTGAATTCAAGATGAATGATTCACATTAACTAATGTGTTGAACTCCTCAATATGAGTTAGAACTAGCTGCCGTGGTATGTAGAATAAGAATTTTTCCATCTCTTGGTCTCTATAAGATAAATATTATTTTAGTTTTCATTATAATTTATAATACACTCATTATTTTTAATTTTGAAGTTAATGTTAACTCGCGATATTCTTATTATTTATTATTATTCTTTTTTTTTTCAATCTCTCAATTAACTTTTAGAAAAGTTAATTGAGAGAGATTGAAACTCTTTTCTTATATGTATAGCCCAGAACCCAATTAGATTTAGTAAATGGTATCATAAATTATAAATTATGGACACAACTATAACTAATAGTAGTATTAATAATACTGAGGTATTGAAATTGTTAGAAAATTTCCTTTGATTTAGTGATTTGATTGTGATACATATGCAATTCTATTTCTATTTTTTTTTTAGAAAACCATGAAATAAACGAATTGTCATAAAAAAATGGTTTTCTAAAAAAAAAATAGAAAAAGGGACAATTTTGAGTTCTATCTGTTCCAGGAGAACTCAGTTTCTAGTATGTGAAAGTTGATTGTTAAAAATGAACCCCACAGCGATACTAACTAAGGATTATTGAAATTCACATATGAATTTCAAATGAAAACGAGCTTTATTCATCGATTCTCATCAAGTTTTCTAAACTATATGGAATTCTGGAATCTCGACGATTCAACATGAACTGACTATTATTTATTATTATTTAAAGTAAGCCGCCATGGTGAAATCGGTAGACACGCTGCTCTTAGGAAGCAGTGCTAGAGCATCTCGGTTCGAGTCCGAGTGGCGGCATCCCCTAAAAGAAGGGACATAATGGATCCTATAATGTATTTAATTCCCGATTTAAATTCTGTAATGGGGCTCCTCCTTTTTATGATATTTGTGACTTTAGAACATATATTAACTCATATCTCTTTTTCGATCATTTTAATGGTAATTATGATTCATTTGATGACCTTATTAGTCCACGAAATCGTGGGATTGCGCGATTCGTCAGAAAAAGGAATGATAGCCACCTTTTTCTCTATAACAGGATTATTAGTTATTCGTTGGATTTATTCAAGGCATTTCCCATTAAGTAATTTATACGAATCATTAATTTTCCTTTCATGGAGTTTCTCCATTATGCATATGATTTCTAAGATTAAGATACAGAACACAAAAAATGATTTAAGCGCAATAACCGCACCAAGTGCTATTTTTACCCAAGGTTTCGCCACGTCGGGTCTTTTAACGGAAATGCATCAATCCGCAATATTAGTACCCGCCCTACAATCTCAGTGGTTAATGATGCACGTAAGTATGATGTTATTGAGCTATGCAGCTCTTTTATGTGGATCATTATTATCAGTCGCTCTTCTAGTCATTACATTTCGAAAAAACATCAATATTTTTTTGAAAAGAAAACACTTCTTAATTAAGAAATTTTTCGTTGGTGAAATCAAATACTTGACTAAGAAAAGAAGTGTTTTCAAAAACACTTCTTTTCTTTCATTTCGAAATTATTACAAATATCAATTGACTCAGCGTTTGGATTATTGGAGTTCGCGTGTCATTAGTTTGGGGTTTACCTTTTTAACTATGGGCATTCTTTCCGGAGCAGTATGGGCTAATGAGACATGGGGATCTTATTGGAATTGGGACCCCAAGGAAACTTGGGCATTTATTACTTGGACCATATTCGCGATTTATTCGCATACTAGAACAAATCAAAATTTCCGAGATATAAATTCGGCACTTGTAGCTTCTATAGGATTTCTTATAATTTGGATATGCTATTTTGGGATTAATTTATTAGGAATAGGTCTACATAGTTATGGGTCATTCACATTAACATAACTTTAATTGAATAAACTACATGAAGAATACATAAGAAGATTGTCTCATATATAACGAAAGCTTGTTAGAGTTTTTGAGAACCATTTGACTCTTTGAGTCAAATGGTTCTCAAAAACTCTAGAGGCATCTCATGAAAATCTTAATTCACTTCATTTTTTTTTTTATTTTGCATTCTACAGCGAACGATTTTAAAAATTAAAGAATTATAAGACTTTTTGTTTCATTAATGAAAACTATCTATAAAAATAATTAGATAGGATAGCTTGTACCTTGTCAACTGATAACAAGAGAACAAAATCCGGATAAATACCAATCCCTATTACGGGTAGAAAGATACAGATCGAAATAAATAGTTCTCGTGGTCCAGAATCGGAAAAATTAGAGTTTGGAACATTGAATAGCTTGTATCCGTAGAACATCTGACGTAACATAGATAATAAATAAATAGGAGTTAATATCATTCCAATTGCCATTAAAAAGATAATTAGCACTTTTGGCACCAAAAGAAATTTAGAGCTGGTAATTATTCCAAATAATACTACTAATTCTGCAACAAAACCACTCATTCCTGGCAATGCAAGAGAAGCCATCGAGAAACTACTGAACATGGTAAATATTTTTGGCATTGGGATTGATATCCCCCCCATTTCGTCGAGATAAACAAGACGTATTCTATCACAACTCGTTCCCGCCAAGAAAAAAAGTGCAGCACCAATAAATCCATGAGAAAGCATTTGTAAAATGGCTCCATTTAGTCCCATGCCAGTTATAGAACCAATTCCTATAATTGTGAAACCCATGTGCGATACGGAGGAATAGGCTATTCTCTTTTTTAAATTGCGTTGACCGAAAGAGGTTGAAGCTGCATAGATTATTTGCATTGTTCCCACTATCACAAACCAGGGAGAAAATATAGAATGAGCATGGGGTAACAATTCCATATTTATCCGAATCAATCCATATGCTCCCATTTTTAATAAGATTCCGGCTAGAAGCATACATGTACTGTAATGTGCCTCTCCATGGGTATCTGGTAACCATGTATGTAGGGGTATAATCGGTGATTTGACAGCATAAACAATAAGGAAACCAAAATATAATATTATTTCCAATGCCACAGGATATGATTGATTAGCTAGTCTTTCAAAATCTAATGTTGGTTCATTGGAACCATATAAACCCATACCTAGAACTCCTATTAAGAGAAAAATAGAACCCCCTGCAGTGTACAAAATAAACTTTGTAGCCGAGTACAGACGTTTCTTTCCTCCCCACATGGATAAAAGTAAGTAAACAGGAATTAATTCTAACTCCCACATGATGAAAAAAAGTAAAAGGTCTCGAGAAGAAAATGATCCTATTTGACCACTGTACATTGCTAACATCAGGAAATAGAACAATCGCGAATTTCGAGTAACTGGCCAAGCTGCTAAAGTAGCTAAAGTGGTGATAAATCCTGTCAATAAAATAGGTCCTATGGAAAGCCCATCAATTCCCAATCTCCAGTGAAAATCCAAAATTTTTATCCATTGAAAATCTTCTTCCAATTGGATTAATGGATCATCCAATTGGAAATGGTAACAAAATGCATAAGTCGTTAGAAGGAGTTCTAACAAACATATACATATGGTATACCACCTAAACACCTTATTCCCCCTATGAGGGGGAATAAAAATTAAAGAACCCGCAAATATCGGCAAAACAACAAGTAGTGTTAACCAAGGAAAATAACTCGTGATAAAGACAAGATACGCTTTGACCAGAAAAGACCGTGCTCAGAATCTATGTTCTAGAGTGGGGGCTTTTGTCGGTAAAGGGGAATCAAATGATTCAAGTGGAGTTTTTTGTAACGTATCAATCAATAAGATAGAGCCATGCTGCGAGTTGTTTCATGCCATAAATAAACACGGACACTCAAAAAATCTGTTGGGCAAGCGGATTCACATCTCTTACAACCTACACAATCCTCGGTTCTTGGCGCAGAAGCAATTTGTTTAGCTTTACATCCGTCCCAAGGTATCATTTCCAATACATCCGTGGGGCAGGCTCGTACACATTGAGTACACCCTATACATGTATCATAAATTTTTACTGAATGTGACATTGAAACTAAAAATTCAAGTTTTGAACATAAAGAATTTTCGATCTGGTATGATAAAATCAGTAGTAAATTAATTATATATTTATATTGTAGATACCAGATGAATCAGTAATTTATATCAATTTTTTAGAATGAATATATTTCTAAATCTGTTCATGATAAACTGCCAAGAGATTTTGATTTACGTTTTACCAATCACAGTCATATGAGTCGCACATAAATACAAAATAATATTTTATATTTATGAAAATATATATATATATATATTAATCGAATTATGATAAATAATTCATATGTCTTTCTTATATTTATATAATGAATGATTACGACTAATTATTCAACAAATTCGATTGATTGATACGAGTTGATTTTATGTTATGATGGATCGACGAAACAATAGCTAACCCAATAGCTGCTTCTGCAGCTGCAATAGCTATGACAAAGATTGAGAAAATGTCTCCTTTTAATTGGCGACTATCAAATAAATCAGAAAATGTTACGAGATTTATATTAACCGAATTTAGTATAAGCTCAAGACACATAAGCGCTCTAACCATGTTTCGACTTGTGATTAATCCATAGATACCAATAGAAAATAAATAGATACTCAAAAAAAGTACATGCTCGAACATCATCGACTAACTCCTCATCAATCTCGATTTATTTCAATATGAACAACAATTCGAATGATTCGATTGACTATAATAGAACAATTACAATTACAGAACAAAAGAAGGTATTGGTAATGGCTTTAACTAAAAACTTGAAACTTTTTTAAAATAGAATTCTGAAACTTTTTGGAATTAGAACTATTTTTTATTGACGAGCCATAGTAATTGCACCTATTAAGGAAACTAATAGAATTATAGAAATGAGTTCAAACGGAAGATAAAAATCTGTTGATAAATGAATCCCAATTTGTTGAACGTTAATTATTAAGTCCTGTTCTAGAATCTGGTTTGATCTTGTAGTCCAAAGAATTCCGTACCACGACGTATCTGGGATAGTAGTAATTAGTGAAAAAAGAATACTTATACAAACCAGTGACGTAACCCCATCTCCAATGGTCCAAAGACGGGAATCATTGGAATATTCCGAACCATTCATGAACATTACAGCAAATATGATTAAGACATTTATGGCTCCTACATAAATAAGGAGTTGCGCGGCAGCTACAAAATAGGAATTCGATGGAATATATAATAAGGATATACAAACAAGAACAAATCCCAACGAAAAGGCAGAATAAATTGGATTAGTAAATAAGACTACTCCTAGACCCCCTAATATAAGAACTGCTCCTAGAAATACTACAAGAATCTCATGTATTGGTCCAGATAAATCCATTATGTATAAAATAAGAGATAAATAAGTCTAAAGATTTCATGACCTTACTGAATAGTCCAGGAAGGGAAAAGCACTTACCCCATTTTTTTTTCATCCTAGAAAAGAGTAGTTTCCATTTGATATTTGGAAATCATCACGAAAAAAAAAAATTCTCAGTTTAAATCAAAGAATGATCCTCAACAATTAATAGTTATTATATTTATAGTCACTGACTAACCAAAATGAAAAAAGCTTGTATCCTTTCTATCAGAATATCAAAACAATATCTTAGGAATTGGTAATTGTTCTTGAATCGAGGGATTTTTCTTTGTATATTTTGCTTTGGGTCGAATTCATAACGGTTTGAATTGTGTAATCTCCAATTACTGACATTGGTAACCGACCCAAAGCAATTTGATTATAATTCAATTCGTGACGATCATAAGTAGAAAGTTCATATTCTTCAGTCATTGATAAACAGTTTGTTGGACAATATTCGACACAGTTACCACAAAATATACAAATACCGAAATCAATACTATAATTAAGCAATTGTTTCTTTTTAATATCTCTTTCAAATCTCCAATCAACAACGGGTAGATCTATAGGGCATACGCGAACACATACTTCACAAGCAATACATTTATCAAATTCAAAATGGATTCGACCGCGGAAACGCTCTGATGTGATAGATTTTTCATAAGGATATTGAATAGTTATAGGCAAACGATTTGTGTGGGATAAGGTAATTACGAAACTTTGACCAATGTACCTTGCGGCTCGTATTGTTTGTTGACCATAATTCATGAACCTAGTCACCATAGGAAACATATTGTATATATCGATGAATAAATTGATGTTTTTTTTTCTCTTGTTTAAGAGAGGTTATGAGTATAGAATATCGTTATCGTATTCTTTGTATTTATAGTGAAACAAGTTGGAAAGAAGTTGTCAATAATAGATTACCTAGAGAAATAGGTAAAAGAAATTTCCATCCAAGATTTAATAGCTGATCCATTCTCATCCTAGGTAAAGTCCATCTTGTTGTGATAGAGATGAACAGAAACAAATAAGCTTTAGCTAATGTAATAAAGATACCAATTGTAATTCCCAAGACTCCATTTGTTCCGATAGGTTCCGGAATGGATATGTACGGAATAGAGAAATTCCACCCACCTAAATAAAGAACTGTTACAAATAATGAAGAAACTAAAAGATTTAGGTAAGAAGCAACGTAAAATAAACCATATTTTATACCTGAATATTCAGTTTGATAACCTGCTACTAATTCCTCCTCCGCTTCTGGTAAATCAAAGGGCAATCTCTCACATTCCGCAAGAGAAGAAATTATAAAAACTATAAACCCTATAGGTTGCCGCCACAGATTCCACCCCCAAAAACCGTATTTTGACTGTGCCTCAACTATATCAACTGTACTTGAACTGTTAGATAATTATAGTTGATAATAACATCACTGTTCTCATCACTATTCCAAAACCGTACATGAGATTTTTACCTCATACGGCTTCTCTATGGACACAAATAAATGTAAGGACCTGTTCGGTAAGGTATCCGTGGATAGTGGATACAATAAAAATACATCGGAGAGTCCAAAAAATTAGACCCATGTAATTCTGTCGGCTAGAAAAAGGCGCTTCCGAATTGATCTCATCCCTTATAATTTAAATGAATCTTTGTTTGGTTTTGGTAATAATTGAATCCTTCAATAAAATACTCGTTATAAAAAGAAATAGATAGAAAGAATTAGTCACTAGTTCATGAATCATAAATAATCAGAATTCCACATGTATGGCTATATATGGAGGAAAAAATAAATAAAGATCTTTTTTTTATTCTATTATTGCATTCTATTTCTTTTATTCCTGTTCTTCTTTCTCAGAAAAAAAAATAAAGTACTATTTAAAAATAAATAAAGGGATTAATTCGTTCTTGATAGTAATTTATTTATTCAGTGAATAGGAGCATACTCTAGATCGAAATCGTGAGGAAGTACTGCTTGATCGTTTCTACCAACTTAAAGCCCCTATTATGATTCGTTTTATGTGTGGAAATACCTATTTTTTTTTTTTGATACCTTACATTATCTATTACTAATCCTTTGTGTATCTTGGTGTTCCTAACTGTTCACTGATTTTTGATTGATCCCCGCTATGGTTATGGTAAGGTAATATATACAAGTACAGTAATAGAAACTCCATACAGTTGATCTTTTGCATCCGCTTCAAGATATGATGACTAATCAAAAAATCTTGGGATAAACAGTTTTCACTGCTTATGTTTTCTGTCACTTTTTTCTTGTATATAGGGAATGAGATTTTATCCTCTTACTACAAATTGAAAAGCTGTTTTCTTTCACTCATATAACTATTTGGTTTAACTCATCGACCTGAATTGAATGAATGATGAATAAAAAATAAAAAATGAAGATATCTATTCAATACATTCACCTTCTTTCCTTTATTTCATTTCTGGGAGAGGTCAAAGTTTATGTTCCAACGAATCACACGTAGAGATATTGATAATACACATAGAGTTAATGGTATTTCATAACTAATAGATTGAGCAGCAGCTCGTAGACCACCTGAAAAGGAATATTTATTATTCGATCCATATCCTGATATAAGAAGCCCGATGGGAGCAATACTTGAAATAGAGATCCATAAAGAAACACCTATACTGAGATCGGCTAAAACAAGTCGATACCCAAAAGGAATTACTAAATAACTTAGTAAAATTGATATGACTGCTATAGACGGTCCGACACTAAACAAACGAATATCTCCTCTAGATGGGAGGAGGTCCTCTTTTAAAAGTAGTTTAGTCCCGTCTGCTAGAGCTTGAAGAATTCCCAACGGGCCGGCATATTCAGGTCCAATACGTTGTTGTATCGCTGCGGATATTTCTCTTTCTAACCATACAATTACTAGTACCCCTACAGTAATTCCCAGTATAAGGGTCAAAACGGGGACAAAGAGCCAGCCGAATCCATAGATTTCTTTTAACGATTCTGATTTAGAAAAAGAATTGATAGCTTGTACTTCTGCCGCGCCAATTATCATTTCAACGATCAACTTCTCCCATAATGATATCTATACTACCCAGTATCGTCATGATATCAGCCAATTTCATTCTTTTAATTATCTGGGGAAGAATTTGCAAATTGATGAAACCTGGTGGACGAATTTTCCATCTCCAGGGAAAAACACTATTATCCCCTATCAAATAAATTCCTAATTCCCCTTTTGGGGCTTCTACTCTTACATAAAGCTCTTGTTTCGACAATTCAAAATTGGGTGAAGGTTTTTTACTAATGAATCTATATTCAAAATCATTCCATTCGGAATTTTTTGCACTATTAAAGCGCCGAACTTCTAAATTCTCATAGGGTCCTCCGGGAATTCCTTCGAGAGCCTGTTGAATAATTTTGATAGATTCCCTCATTTCACCGATTCGTACTAAATAACGAGCTAATGAATCTCCTTCTTTTTGCCATTGGACTTCCCAATTTAATTCATTGTAACATTCATAATGATCAATTTTACGAAGATCCCATTGGATCCCAGAAGCCCTTAACATTGGTCCTGATAAGCCCCAATTTATTGCTTCCTCTCCACCAATAATGCCCACTCCTTCAACTCGTTCCAAAAAAATGGGATTCCGTGTAATAAGTTTTTGATATTCAACAACTCCTGTTAAAAAATAATCGCAGAAATCCAAACATTTATCTAGCCAGCCATGAGGTAGATCAGCAGCTACTCCTCCGATACGGAAATAATTATGCATCATTCGCATACCTGTGGCAGCTTCGAATAGATCATATAGCAATTCTCTCTCTCTAAAAATATAGAAAAAGGGAGTCTGTGCACCGATATCCGCCATAAAAGGTCCAAGCCATAACAAATGAGAAGCTATACGACTCAGCTCTAACATAATTACTCTGATATAGCTGGCCCTTTGAGGTACTTGAACATTTCCCAGCTGTTCTGGCGCATTTACCGTTATTGCTTCTGTAAACATAGTAGCTAAATAATCCCAACGTGTTACATATGGCAGATATTGTATAATTGTTCGGTTTTCCGCTATTTTCTCCATCCCTCTGTGTAAATAGCCTAATATGGGTTCACAGTCAATAACATCTTCACCATCGAGAGTAACAATTAGTCGAAGAACACCATGCATTGATGGGTGGTGAGGACCCATATTGACTATCATGAGATCTTTTCTTGTGGCCGGTACAGTCATATCTTTTCTTCCCTAATTCAGTATTCCATGAATTGCTCAAAACGAGACTTAGAAAAATTTTAAATATAATAACTAAAAAAAATTCAAACGAATATTCAAATTAACTAATTTTTGACTCCCGAATATCCAACTGACTAATTAATTTCTTATAACGTACTCTATTTTTATTTGACAAATAAGCCAGCAACCGTTGACGTTTTCCCAGAATTCTTCGTAGACCCCTTTGCGATAAAAAATCTTTTTTGTGCAATTCCAAATGCGAAGTAAGTCTCCGTATCTTATTGGTGAAATTGAATACTTGAAATTCAACAGACCCTTTGTTGTTTTCTTCTTTTTCTTCTTGTTGAATAGCTGGGATGAATGAATTTTTTACCATAACATATTTTTCTGTTTTCTTTCTTTTTATTTTATAGATTTTACCGATCAGGAATAATAATTATTATATTTATATTATTTTATATTATGATTATTCCAGTCATTTTCATCTGGTATACGCAAAAGCGTAGATTTATTCATATACTACTTTTTGATTCTATCCAAATCCCATTCGATTTTCAAAAAATCGAATGGGATTTGGATAGAAAGAGAGAAAATACATTTACGAAAGATAATTATTTCTTTGTGTCTAAGAACATTCTATTCTGCCCATTTATTATTCCTAGAACCAATTGAATTGATATGCCATTAAATTAGTATCATGTACCAAAATGTAACGCAACCTATGCGTACATCTTTCGGAATCTATCAAATATGTGATATCCAAGCAATATACCATTAACTAATTCTAAATTGTGGATACATATGTATCCTTAACATACTGAAACGACTGCCGTTATTGGTATTAAACCAATAGCGATTCATACAAGCTAAATCTTCTAATCGATAATTCGGCCAAAGAAGCAATTTGAATTTTAAAATGTTATTTACATCTGTATTAAGATACCTGTCTTCATTCAAAAATTGTCCACAGTTTCTCATCTTGTTTTCGTCGAAAAACACTGGATTTATATCCACAATATTACAATTCCGGGAATTTAAACAAATTCGAATTCGCAATTCTCTACGACGTTTAGTAGATAGAATATTTTCTGGAATAAGGAAATTCGAATTTGTTTTTTTTATGCATTTTCCATTAGTTTCATTTTGGTTTTCACTCTTATACGCCAACGAAATACTTATGGTTTGATAGATAAGAAATTGCCCATCACATTTTATAAATAAAGGAATTGATTCGATAAAAAAAATTCCTTTTTCCAGTAATTGTGGAATAGTGTTCTCCTTATTCATCAATATTATATCCATATGCATCTCTCTTCTTTTAACCGAGGAAAAAAAAATTTTTTCGTGAATATCTGTATCTGTAATATCTGTATCTGTAATATCTGTATCTGTAATATCTGTATCTATCAGTCTAAGTAGGAAAGAATACAACTTAATATTATTAAATATTAATTGACCGAAGGGGTCAACCCATTTAAATTGAGCCATGTCTTGTTTTATCTTTAATTGAGCCATGTCTTGTTTTATCTTTAATTGAGCCTTGTCTTGTTTTATCTTTTCCCCTTTTTCAACGTCGGATTCCACGTCATGTTTTTCAACATCTTGTTTTATCTTTCCCCCTTTTTTAACGTCGGATTTCACGTCATGTTTTTCAACATCTTGTGTTTTTTTTTTTCGTAGATCTGAGCCAAGACCTATTTGGCTCTGTTGTTCGTTTTTTTGTTGGTTGGAATTTTTTAATTCAAGATTTTCTTTTTGATTGGATGATATATGAGGATTCTTTTTTTTATTTACGTTGATGTTTTTATCGTGGCTGCCATGTTCATTTGCATGCAAATCTAAAGGCAAATCTAAAAGAAGTAATTCGATTGGTATCACCCATGGTTTAATCTTATATGTATCAAAAAGTCGCACAAATTCTGGAAACAACCAAAATGCTCGATTTAATATGTTCCGATTACGAGAGAATCTTTCTTGATTCATTCCTATCCAATCAAAAAAGAATCTTTTTTGATTGGGTGTGGGTGGGTTGATTTTTTCATGAATCGAAATATCTTTTTTTTTCATTTTGTGATACTTATGAGTTTCAATCTTAGTATTTTTATTAATCTTAGTGCCAACATGCGTATTGGTCCAAGTATCAATATTGGTCCAAGTCTCAATATCGATATTCTTTCTAATACAAAAATGGAAAATTCCACAATTAAAATATTTTCTATCCAGATTTTTATCCTTAGCAATAATATATCTTTCTTTTAGAAAATCATTAATTGCTGTATTTATCAATACATAAAATAAGTCTGGTTTCCGTGTATTGAAATTATAAGGAATTTCTTGGTTACCTTTTACTTGTAATTTTGATCCATAAATATATAAGTTCTTGTCCGTCTTATCTCCATAATTCATATATTTATGTGAAAAAAAATAATATCCGTAATGTTTTTTAAATTTGTTTTTTTTTATTTGATTCGTCAATGAATCCCCTGCATTTTTTTTCATGTAATGATGAATTTTTTTTTTTTTATCTGAATCCAATTTCATTGAGTCTTTATTTTGAATCATACGACCTTTATTGACTCTACTTCGCCATTTTTGTGGTTCCAATTGAGACCATTTGGCCGGGGATAAATTGTATTGATCATGACCCTTTAACCAGTTTTTCCATTCATTTATTCCAGACTTTTTAATTTTCTTATGTCTTGATTTGTAATCAAATATTCCTCGTTTTATACAATAATCCTTTATTTCTCCCCTAAGATAATGATAGGTACCACGATCTTGAAGTACCGATCTCAAGTTATACTTGTTAAGTAATGGGGTTTGTGAAAGTTTGTAAAATACATATGCTTGCGACAAGGAAGATAAGTCAAAATAACTATTGAAATTATTATCACTAATATTAGTATTCATATTAGAAGCTAACTTTTTTACAGTCGAAATAAAGTTCATTCTATTTTGAATTGTTTCCTCGTTGTAAATGGATTTATTTACAATTTGTTTTTTTGATTCAAAGAAAAGTTGTGCATGGATTCTTGGAATGTTAATTGTAAATAGGAAGATATCTATGTATATTTTTTCAATGAAAAATTTCATAAAATAATGTAATTTTCGTATTAATCGGATATTGTTTCTTTTAAATAGCTGCCAAATATTTTTTTGGTATTCCAATCTTTTATCATCATAAGTTTGAACTCTTTTTTTCTTGTCTTTTGTAATTTGTTCTATTTGATTCCTGATTGTAATTATCCTATCAGAAAGGTCTTTCCTTTTTTTCTCTATGAGTGAATAATTTGTCCAATTCATGGATCGAATTTGAATGGTCGATTCATTATTCATTTTATTATTGATTTGGAAATCTTTTCCATTTGTATTTGGTTCATATACTTTAACTTTCCTCTTAATAAATAAGAAAATTGGGATGATTTTTTCAAGTTCTTTCATTATTCGTTTTCTAACTTGAGCTATTTTTATGATCCATACTTCCTTTTCTTTTGAAATTACTAAAATTAGTAAAGCCCATTTTATTCTTTCTTTTTTTATTCTTTCTTTTATTCTTTCTTTTAAAAATCTTCGAAATATAGAAAATTTATTTTTCACCTTTCTAATTGTTTTGTCGATTTCTTTATAAATGGGTTTAAAAAAAGAAGTTCGTTTTTCGGGAGAATCAAAGGGAACTTCCGCTTTCTTTCCATATATTGTTAAAAAACAATATTTTTTTTTTTTTTCTTTCATTGAATCTCTATGATCAGACCGTACTTTAATATTAATATTAGCTCCTCGCCAAGGTTTCAAACAGAAAGGATATAGAATCTTTATCTGAATCCCGTCTGTTAACCAATCTTGAGGAAATTCTGTTTCTGATAATGGAACACCGTTGTAGGTGCATTTAATATGCGTTTCTTTTTTCCATGCCTTATAATCTTCGTACCACTCGGGGAATTGGAATAATAACATACGTCCTACATTTTTAGCTATTATCAATAAAGGTAATACGATGTTTTTTCTAAGAAAAGATTGGGTTACTAACATCGACCCTCTTATTGCTTGAGCAACCATAAAGGTATCCCAAGCTTCGGATATTAATATCCGCTTATTTTCCTTTTTTTCCTTTTTTTCCTTTTCTTCCTTTTTTTCCTCTTTTTTGTCTTTTTCCTCTTTTTTGTCTTTTTCCTCTTTTTTGTCTTTTTCCTCTTTTTTGTCTTTTTCCTCTTTTTTGTCTTTTTTGTCTTTTTTGTCTTTTTTGTTTGCTTTTTCCTCCTCAAAATAAGAAATTTGAAATTCTGATTCTCTACCAACCCAGTTCCTAAAAATTATATTTGTCATTTTAGAAATATCAAAAGGAAAAAAACAAAATGTTTTGTCTATTCGATCAAATCGATCAAAAAAAAGTGGGGAATGCGCATTTGCTTGAAACATTTCAAAAATAACTACTTTGCGTCTTTGAGCACGCACGGATCCTTTTATGATATCCCGACTAAAATCTGATTGTTGAGAGTAACGTATCAAAGCCATTTCTTCATCGTCTTCTTCTTCTTTTTTTTCTTTTTCTTCGTCATTATTATCTTTTTCTTCGTCATTATTACTAGTACTAGTAGTAGTAATAGTAGTAACGGAATTGCCCTTTTGCTCCTGGGACTTTTGCTCCTTTTGCTCCTGGGCCTCTTTCTCCCTTTGCTCCTGGGCCTTTTTCTCCTTTTTCTCCTTTTTCTCCTTTTTCTCCTTTTTCTTCTGGGCCTTTTTCTCCTGGGCCTTTTTCTCCTGGGCCTCTTTCTCCCTTTGCTCCTGGGACTTTTGCTCCTCTTGCTCCTGGGACTTTTGCTCCTCTTGCTCCTGGGCCTTTTTCTCCTTTTTCTTCTGGGCCTTTTTCTCCTGGGCCTCTTTCTCCCTTTGCTCCTCCTTTTTCTGCTTTTGCTCCCTTTTCTCCCGGGCCTCTTTCTCCTCTTTCTTCCGGGCCTTTTTCTCCTTTTGCTCCTTAGTATTAAAAATTACCACACGTTTGGATTTTCTTGAACGAATATCTTCCTCTTCCTCTTTCTTTTTATCTTTATCTTTATCTTTATCTTCCGCTTCCTCATTTTCTTTTTCTTTTTCTTTTTCTTTTTCTTTTTCTTTTTCTTTTTCTTTTTCTTTTTCTTTTTTCGCCTGCTCCTCCAAATCCGCCATGTTGACCAATTTGTATGACCATTGAGAAACCATTTTTATTATTTCTTCTATTTCACTTATTTCTTCTATTTCACTTCTTTCTTCTATTTCACTTCTTTCTTCTATTTCACTTCTTTCTTCTATTTCACTTCTTTCTTCTATTTCACTTCTTTCTTCTATTTCACTTCTTTCTTCTATCGGATTCTTTTGATGTTCAAATTCTCGAGAATTATAATTATTAGGAAGTAGATCATGAATCTTATTTATGAAAAACATTTCTATCATTTCTATAGAGGATTCTTCGTCGGATTCTTCGATTGTTCCTCGATAGGGTCCGTTCAAAAAAGGATCATACATTTGGGGCAGGCATTCTTGTTCATTTTCATCATTACAGAATCTAGTCCTTTTTTCAAACATATCGAGAACAAGGAATCCTTTTTCTTTTTCTAGACCTTTGATTCGACTTATTAATTCATTTCTCAAGTTGTACTTTTTTTGTTCATTAGTATAAACCCAATAATTATATTGGTCTTCGTGGCATAGTTTTTTCGTTGTGTACAAAGAAATTATTCGCTCTATCATTTCCGAAAAGGTTGATAAACTTGGTGGATATGTAAAAGAAATTTTTTGTTTTCCATCACTTAGACACGTATCAAAAAAATATTGTGAATTTTCATTTCGTATAGCATTTTCAAATTGAGAATTTTTTATATATCGCAATGGGCGATTCCATCGTTTATAATCGAAAAGAAACGTAAGAAAACGTTTTTCAAATCCAAAGGTCTTTTTTTTTTCTTTAAGTTTTCCAAATTCCCAATTATCTTGATGAGTATCAAGATAAGAATCTTCGTAAACTGGGCTATCTTTATAGTATGTCTCATTAAAGTGAAACTTGAATTCATCCTTTATTTTTTCCTTTCTATTCACCCGGATCTCTGAAGGGTCTTCTTCGGCGGATCCCCCTTGTTCGTGTTTAGTCTCCTTTATTTCTGAAGTTTTTTCTACATCGCTTTCTTTATTTGCTTTTTTGTCTTTCAGTTTTTTAGTGAAAATAGGCGATGGCATTCTACCTAAAGAGTAGACACAGGTGATAAATAAGATAATACTAAAGACTCGAGCCATAGAATTTCTCAATTTTGACACAA